TTAAAAATAAGCTAAGGAAGCTTTTGGGTTCATACCCCAAATATAAAGTAAATAACTTTTTTTTAAAAATAAAGTGCCTGAATAAAGGGTTATTCTGATAGAATAAATAATATAGATTTTCTATCTTTATTAATTATATTTTTTAAAATTAATCTAAAACCTATAATTTCAAAAATTATCGTGCATCTTACACTAAAATATATTTTATTAAAAAAAAAATGAAATTTAAATTCAACTTAATTTAAAAATAATTTATTTTATATTAATAATAAAATTAATTCCAATAAAATACTTTTTTATTTTATTTTATTTTTTAGAACTATAATTACTATTTCTTCTAATTCTTGACTAGGATGTTGAATAGGATTAGAAATTAATTTATTAAGTTTTATTCCAATTATTTCCTATTCTAATAATATTTTAGCTTCTGAAAGAAGCTTAAAATATTTTTTAATCCAATCAATTGCATCAATAAATTTTCTTTTTTCTATCATTTTAAATATAATTTATTTTAAATACCTTGAATTTAACTTTTATATATCTATTATAATTAATTCATCTCTTTTTATAAAATTAGGATCAGCACCTTTTCATTTCTGATTCCCCAATATTATTGAAGGACTATCATGATTTAATAACTTAATTTTAATAACCTGACAAAAAATTACCCCCATAATTTTATTGTCTTATTACTATAATTACTATTTTCTAATTTTATCAATAATTTTATCAACAATATTTGGAGCTTTAGGAGGACTAAATCAATCATCTTTACGTAAACTTTTTTCTTTCTCATCTATTAACCATTTAGGTTGAATATTGGCAGCTTTATTAATTAGAGAAAACTTATTAATCTTTTATTTTTTAATTTATTTTTTAATAATATCTCTCATATGTATTTTATTTAATAATTTAAATTTATACTTTACCCATCAATTATTCTTAATTAATTTAAATAACTCAATTAAAATTTTTATCTTATTTAATTTTCTATCATTAGGAGGATTACCCCCATTTTTAGGATTTTTTCCTAAATGAATCGTAATTAATTTTCTCATCCAAAATAATTTATTTTTAATAATATTTATTTTTATCTCTATATCATTAATTATCCTTTTTTTTTACATCCGAATTATATATTCTTCTTTTTTAATAAACTATTTTAAAATTAAATGATTTAATTTTTTTATTAAAAACAAATTTCAAAATTTAATTATATATTTTTCTTATTATTCATTATTTAGCCTAACTTTTAGAACTTATATTTTTTATTTTTTTTAAGGTTTTAAGTTAATTAAACTGCTAATTTTCAAAATTATTTATAAAGAGCTATTCTTTAAGCCTTAGTAATTTTTACTCCTTTAAATTTGCAATTTAACATCATCATATATTGAATATAAGACTTTAATAAAAAAGAAATTCTTCTTATAAATAAATTTACAATTTATCGCTTATAAATTCAGCCATTTTATTAATAGCGAAAATGATTATATTCAACAAATCATAAAGATATCGGAACATTATATTTTATTTTTGGAATTTGATCTGGGATATTAGGTATATCATTTAGATTATTAATTCGAGCAGAACTAGGAAATCCTGGATCTCTAATTGGAAATGATCAAATTTATAATACTATTGTTACAGCTCATGCTTTTATTATAATTTTTTTTATGGTTATACCTATCATAATTGGAGGATTTGGAAACTGATTAGTCCCTCTTATATTAGGAGCCCCAGATATAGCTTTCCCTCGAATAAATAATATAAGATTCTGATTATTACCACCCTCTTTAATGTTATTAATTTCAGGAAGAATAGTAGAAAATGGAGCAGGAACTGGATGAACCGCTTACCCCCCATTATCATCTAATATTGCACACAGAGGAAGATCCGTAGATCTCACTATTTTTTCTCTACATCTAGCTGGAATTTCTTCAATCTTAGGGGCAATTAATTTTATTACCACAGTAATTAATATAAAAATAAAAGGAATATCATTTGATCAAATACCTCTTTTCGTTTGATCAGTTGCTATTACTGCACTATTACTTCTTCTTTCACTACCAGTTCTTGCCGGAGCAATTACTATGCTCTTAACTGACCGAAACTTAAATACTTCATTTTTTGACCCTGCTGGAGGAGGAGACCCAATTTTATACCAACATCTATTTTGATTCTTTGGCCATCCAGAAGTTTATATTTTAATCTTGCCAGGATTTGGTATAATTTCTCATATTATTTCTCAAGAAAGAGGAAAAAAAGAAACTTTTGGATGTCTAGGTATAATTTATGCAATATTAGCAATCGGATTACTAGGATTTATTGTTTGAGCACATCATATATTCACAGTAGGAATAGACATTGATACTCGTGCCTATTTTACTTCCGCAACTATAATTATTGCTGTTCCCACAGGAATTAAAATTTTCAGTTGAATAGCAACCCTTCATGGAACTCAAATAAATTATAACCCATCTTTATTATGAAGATTAGGATTTGTCTTCTTATTTACAGTAGGAGGACTTACCGGAGTCATTCTAGCTAATTCTTCAATTGATATTTCTCTTCATGATACTTATTATGTAGTTGCTCATTTTCATTATGTATTATCTATAGGAGCCGTATTTGCAATTATAGCAGGATTTATTCATTGATACCCTCTTTTTTCAGGGATAACTTTAAATCCTTATTTATTAAAAATTCAATTTTTATCCATATTCATCGGAGTAAATTTAACATTTTTTCCCCAACATTTTTTAGGTTTAGCAGGAATGCCCCGTCGATACTCTGATTACCCAGATATTTATATTTCATGAAACATTATTTCTTCATTAGGATCTTTTATTTCTTTAATCTCTATAATATTTATATTAATTATTATCTGAGAATCAATAATTTATCAACGAAATTTATTATTTTCTATAAATTTGTCATCTTCGATTGAATGATACCAAAACTTCCCCCCCGCTGAACATTCATATAATGAATTACCTATTTTAAGTAACTTCTAATATGGCAGATTACATGTAATGGATTTAAACCCCATTAATAAAGGAATATCCTTTTTTTAGAAATAGCAACATGATCTAACCTTAATTTTCAAAATAGTTCCTCCCCCCTAATAGAACAAATTATTTTTTTCCATGATCATACCTTAATCATCTTAATTATAATTACTATTATAGTAGGGTATTTATTAATTAACTTATTTTTTAATACTTATATCAATCGATTTTTATTAGAACAACAAATAACTGAATTAATTTGAACAATTTTACCAACAATTACCTTAATTTTTATTGCTATTCCATCTTTACGACTTTTATATCTTTTAGACGAAACAAATAATCCATTAATTACTTTAAAATCAATTGGACATCAATGATATTGAACATATGAATATTCAGACTTTTATAATATCCAATTTGATTCATATATAATCCCAATAAATGAATTAAACTTAAATAATTTTCGTCTATTAGATGTAGATAATCGAATTATTTTACCATTTAATACCCAAATTCGTATTTTAGTGACAGCAAGAGATGTTATTCATTCTTGAACAATCCCAACTTTAGGTGTTAAAATTGATGCCAATCCAGGACGACTTAACCAAATAAGTTTTTTTATAAACCGTCCTGGATTATTTTACGGTCAATGTTCAGAAATTTGTGGGGCTAATCATAGTTTCATACCTATTGTAATTGAAAGAATTTCAACAAAAAATTTTATTAATTGAATTAATAATTATTCTTCATTAGATGACTGAAAGTAAGTACTGGTCTCTTAAACCATTTTATAGTAAATTAACATTTACTTCTAATGAAAGAATTAGTTAAATCATAACATAAATATGTCAAATTTAAATTATTAATCAAATAATATTCTTTTATTCCTCAAATAATACCTATTAACTGAATTCTCTTACTAATATTTTTTATTTCTTGTTTCATTCTTTTTAATATTGTAAATTATTACATTTTTTATAAGAAAATTAATTTTTTCAATAAAAAAATTTTTAAATTTAAAATTTTTTTCTGAAAATGATAACTAATCTATTTTCAATTTTTGATCCTTCAACTAATATTTTTAATTTATCATTAAATTGATTAAGAACTTTATTAAGATTTATTTTTATACCTTATATTTACTGATTAATCCCTAATCGTTATATTATTTTTTGAAATTTTATTATATTTAAATTACATAATGAATTTAAAATTTTATTAAAAAATAATAAAATTTTTAATTCAACATTTATTTTTATTTCCCTATTTATATTTATTTTATTCAATAATTTTTTAGGTTTATTCCCTTACATTTTTACTAGTACAAGTCATTTAACAATTTCCTTATCCCTATCTTTATCATTATGAATTAGTTTTATAATATTTGGATGAATTAATAATACACAACATATATTTTCTCACTTAATCCCTCATGGAACTCCCAATATATTAATACCATTCATGGTAACAATTGAAACCATTAGTAATATTATTCGTCCCGGAACTCTTGCTATTCGATTGACTGCAAATATAATTGCAGGTCATTTATTAATCACTCTATTAGGAAATAGAAGATCTTCTATCCCATTTTACTTAATCTACATATTAATTTTTATCCAAATTCTCTTATTAATCTTAGAATCCGCAGTTGCAATTATCCAATCTTACGTAATTTCAATCTTAAGAACTCTTTATTCTAGTGAAACAAATTAATGTCAATTCATATAAAACAAAACCATCCTTATCACTTAGTAGACTATAGACCATGACCATTAACAAGAGCAATTGGAGTTTTAACCTTAGTATCTGGTATAAATAAATGATTTCACAATTTCAATATTAACTTAATTATTCTAGGATATATTATTATTATATTATCAATATATCAATGATGACGAGATGTGTATCGTGAAAGAACTCTCCAAGGTAAACACACAATTTATGTATCTAAAGGATTACGATGAGGTATAATTTTATTTATTATCTCTGAAATTTTTTTTTTCTTATCATTTTTTTGAGCATTTTTTCACAGAAGATTATCCCCTAATATTGAAATTGGAATAATTTGACCCCCAAAAGGAATTATTCCATTTAATCCATTCCAAATCCCATTACTTAACACCATTATTCTATTAACATCTGGGGTAACTGTAACATGAGCTCATCATTCTTTAATAGAAAATAATTTTTCCCAAACATTACAAAGTTTAATCTTAACAGTTAATTTAGGTATCTATTTTACTATTCTTCAAATTTATGAATATTTTGAAGCAACTTTCACAATTGCAGATAGATCTTATGGATCAACCTTCTTTATAGCAACGGGATTTCATGGATTACATGTTATTATCGGAACTATATTTTTATTAGTCTGCCTAATTCGTCATTTTAATTATCATTTTTCTATAAATCATCACTTTGGATTTGAAGCAGCTGCATGATACTGACACTTTGTTGATGTAGTATGATTATTCTTATTTATTTCAATTTATTGATGAGCAAATTAACTTATTTATATAATATATTTAGTATATTTGATTTCCAATCAAAAAGTTTAATTTATTTTAATATAAATAATTTTAATTGTATCAATATTATCAATAATTATTTTCTTTTTTTCTAATATTTTAATATTAATTTCATTTTTTTTATCAAAAAAATCCAATATAGACCGAGAAAAATGTTCCCCCTTTGAATGTGGATTTGACCCTAAATCATCAGCTCGAATTCCATTTTCATTACACTTCTTTTTAATCACAGTAATCTTCTTAATTTTTGATGTAGAAATCGCTTTAATTTTCCCTATAATTTCAACATTTAAATTTACAAATTTAATTTTTTGAACATTCACAAGAATAATTTTTTTAACTATCCTTTTATTAGGGATTTATCATGAATGAAATCAAAATATATTAAATTGAACTAATTAATCTATTAATTATAATTATTTAAGGATTATAGTTTATTAAAACATTTGATTTGCACTCAAAAATTATAGCTCAAAGCAATTTATCTTAAATAAGAAGCAAAATTTTGCATTTAATTTCGACTTAAAATTATGAGTATAAAACTCCTTATTTTTAATTGAAACCAAAAAGAGGTATATCACTGTTAATGATAAAATTGAATTTTCTCCAATTAAAAAAATAAGAAATATTTTATATTAAGCTGCTAACTTAATTATAGTGAATTATTCTCATTAATATTTCTAAATAAATATTTATATAGTTTAATAAAAACCTTACATTTTCAATGTAAAAATAAAATCATTTTTTATAAATTTTTACTTAAAGATAATTTATCTCTTTAATATCTTCAATATTATACTCTAATTATAAGCTATTTAAGTTTAATTTTTTAAAAAAAATATTATAAAAATTATAATTCATAAAATAAATCTATATATATAAATCTTATAATTATTATTATGAAAAATTTGATAAAATTTAGAATAATTCTTTATTATTATAAATATCCCAAATCCACTATATAATTCTCTTCATCCTATATCAATATTTTTCAATAAATTTTGACCAAAATTTAAAAAATAATAATTTAAACCATAAGTAAATAAACTTGGCATAAATCATATTAAAGTAAAAAATCTTCTCAATTTATATATTATTAAATACTTATTTAAAGAATAAATTTGTATACTACTAATAAAATATCCTATAAATCCCCCTAATAAACTAACAAAAATTACTAATAATTTTAATTTTAAAGATAAATAAATTATATAAGGATATATAAAAATTAATCATCTTAATATACATCCTCTAATTAATCTTATAATTAACAAAACAAATATACTTTTTAATATAGTATAATCTTCGTCAAATAAGTTATAAATTACAACTAAATTAAATTCATTAATTATTAAATAAAATAATAACCGAATAGTATAAAATATAGTTAATCCAGTAGAAAAATAATATAAAAAAAAAATCAATAAATTAAAACTTCTTATACATAAAACTTCTAAAATTAAATCTTTTGAATAAAATCCAGCTAAAAAAGGAATACCACATAATGCTAAATTAGAAATATTTAAACACAAAGAAGTTAAAGGAATAAAACTTCTTAATCCCCCTATATATCGAATATCTTGATTATTGTTCATTATGTGAATTAAAACACCAGCACATATAAATAACAAAGCTTTAAATATAGCATGAGTTAATAAATGAAAAAAAGCTAAATCAACCATCCCCACTCTTAAAATACTTATTATTAAGCCTAATTGTCTTAAAGTAGATAAAGCAATAATTTTTTTTAAATCATATTCATAATTAGCACAAATACCAGCCATAAGTATTGTTAAACCTGATAATAATATAAAAAATTTAATAAAAATATTATCTATGTAAAAAATATTAAAACGAATTAATAAATAAACCCCAGCAGTTACTAAAGTAGAAGAGTGAACTAAAGCAGAAACTGGAGTAGGAGCTGCTATAGCAGCAGGTAACCAAGAAGAAAAGGGAATTTGAGCTCTTTTAGTTATAGACGCTAAAATAATTAATACCCCAATAAATAATATATAATCATCATAATAATAAAAATTTAAATAAAATAAATAATTTCAACCTCCAAAATTTATTATTCAAGAAATTACTATTAAAATACAAACATCCCCAATACGATTAGATAAAACAGTTAACATACCAGCATTATATGATTTAATATTTTGATAATAAATAACTAAACAATAAGAAACTAAACCTAATCCATCTCAACCCAATAAAATTCTAATAATATTAGGACTAATAATTAATATTATTATAGACAAAACAAATAACAAAACTAAAATAATAAAACGAAATAAATTTTTTTCAGAACTCATATATCTTTTTCTATATAAAATTACAACAGAAGAAATTAAAGAAACAAAACTTATAAATAGTAAAGATATTCAATCTAATAAAATAATTATTACAATACTTAAAGAATTAATACTAACTAATTCTCACTCTAAAAAAAAAATAAAATTATTTAAAATAAAATAAATTATAAAATAAAAACTTATTAAACTAAAAAAAAATAAAAAAAAAAATCTAATATAACAAATAGAAATATTTATATACTTGTACAAATTTAAAATGATATTTTCATATTTTTGATTCCACAAATCAATATTTTTATTAAATTATTTAAATTATAATCAAATTATTCTATAATCAGCTTTTAAAATAAAAAAATTTAGAGGAATTCAATGTAATATTAAAATTAAATATTCACGAGAAACCCCCATATAAAATCTATATATTCCACTAAAAACTTTCCCATGTTGTGTAAAAGAATATAAATATAGTCTATAACCTGCACTAAAAAAAGAAATTAATATTAAAGCAATAATTGTAAATCAAGACCATCTTATAAGACTATTAATTAATCTGATTTCCCCTAATAAATTTAATGATGGTGGAGCAGCTATATTCGAACTAATTAATAAAAATCACCATAATCTTATAGAAGGTATAAAATTTATTATTCCTTTATTAATATATATTCTTCGTCTATATAATCGTTCATAACTAATATTAGCTAAACAAAACATTCCAGAAGAACATAATCCATGCCCAACTATCAACACACAAGAACCTATAAATCCTCAATAGTTTATAGTTATAATCCCCCCTAAAACAATCCCTATATGAGCGACAGAAGAATAAGCAATTAACGATTTGACATCTACTTGACAAAAACAATTTAATCTAATAAAAAATCCTCCCACTAATCTAATAATTACTCAAATAATATTTATTTTTATGCCAATTTCCTGAAATAAAATTAAAATACGTATCAATCCATACCCCCCTAACTTTAACATAATACCAGCCAAAATCATAGACCCTGATACGGGAGACTCCACATGAGCTTTAGGTAATCACAAATGAACAAAATATATAGGTATTTTTACTAAAAAAGCTAAAATTATAGAAATATATAATAAAAAATTATTTATGTTACTAAATTTAAATATATATATTATTACAGTGTCAACTTTTAAAAAAATATAAAAAATCCCCATTAATATAGGTAAAGAAACAAATAAAGTATAAAATAATAGATATATGCCAGCCTGAATACGCTCAGGTTGATAACCTCAACCAATAATTAATATTAATGTAGGAATTAAACTTCTTTCAAAAAATAAGTAAAATAAAAATAAATTTATAACACTAAAAGTTAAATATAAAAAAATTAATAATAACAAAACATTAAATAAAAAAAAACTTTCATAATATTTTTCCTCATTTAATTTTCTACTAGCTAAAACTATTAATCCACAAATTCAAACTCTTAATAAAATTATAACATAAGAAATTATATCTGTCCCTATCCCATAACTTAAATTACAAAACCCTATCTTATTTATTCCCATTATTATTAATAATATAAATAAATAAAAAAATATTATTTGAATCAATCAAAATATTTTTTTAAAAAAACATAAAGGAATTAAAACCAATAACATAATAAAAAATTTTATCATTAAATTATAAAAAATTAAAACTTTGAAAATAATCATTTCCATGAGTACGAATTATGGAAACTAAAATTGATAATCCTAAAGCCCCTTCACAAACAGAAAAAACTAAAAAAACTATTAAAAAATATAAATCATACTCAATAAAAGAAAATATTATTAATATTAAAAAAAAAACACTTAAAACAATAAATTCTAATCTTAACAAAACAATTATTAAATGTTTATATTTAAATACAAAAATTATATTACCAATAATAAATATATAAATAGAAACAAATAAAATATTTATAATTATCATTAGTTAGTTTTTATAGTTTATTTAAAACATTGGTCTTGTAAACCAAAAAAAAAAGAAACTTTTTTAAAACTTCAAAGAAAAAAAAAATCTTTATCTATAATCTCCAAAATTATTATTTTCATAAACTATTCTTTGAAATAAAATTAATATTATTATATTATTTAATAGTAAATTCTTCAATCATAATTTTTTTAAATCATCCCTTATCTATGGGATTTATAATTTTATTACAAACAATATTTATTTGTCTACTATCAGGATTAATAATTTCATCTTACTGATTTTCATACATTTTATTTTTAACATTTTTAGGAGGATTATTAGTTTTATTTATTTACGTATCTAGAATTGCTAGAAACGAAATATTCTCATTTTTAAATCAAACAACATTATCTATTTTAATTATTTCATTAACAAATTTTATTTTAATATTAATTTTTTATAAAAAAATATGAATAAATTTATCTTTCAATTTAGATATATTAAATTTTTCAAATAAATTTTTCTTCTTAAATAATGAAAACTCATTTAATTTAATAAAATTATATAATAGTCAAAACTTTATACTAATAATTATGATAATTTTCTATTTATTAATTACATTAATTGCTATTATTAAAATTACAAATATAAAATTTGGTCCTTTACGATCCATAAATTAACCCAAATAATTTATATTAATGAATAACAAATGAAAAATTTTTTAAATATTACTAAAACCAATCCAATTATTAAAATTATTAATAATTCTTTAATCGATCTTCCTACCCCTTCTAATATTTCATCTTGATGAAATTTTGGATCTCTTTTAGGATTATGTTTAGGAGTTCAAATAATTACAGGATTATTTTTAACTATATATTATACAGCTAATATTGAATTAGCCTTTTATAGAGTAAATTATATTTGTCGAAATGTAAACTATGGATGACTAATCCGAACATTACACGCAAATGGTGCATCATTTTTTTTTATTTGCATTTATATTCATATTGGACGAGGAATTTATTATGAATCTTATATATTTATAAAAACTTGATTTATTGGAATTACTCTATTAATAATCTTAATAATAACAGCTTTTATAGGATATGTTCTTCCATGGGGGCAAATATCATTCTGAGGAGCAACAGTTATTACTAACCTTCTATCTGCAATCCCTTATTTAGGAATAACCTTAGTTAACTGAATCTGAGGAGGATTTGCAGTAGATAATGCTACATTAACTCGCTTTTATACTTTTCACTTTATACTACCATTTATTATTATTATATTTACAATAATCCATTTATTATACCTCCATCAAACAGGTTCTAACAATCCACTAGGAATTAATAGAAATTTAGATAAAATTCCTTTCCATCCATTCTTTTCATTTAAAGATATAATTGGATTTTTTATTTTAATATTTTTTCTAGTAATATTATCTATCACAAATCCCTATTTACTTGGAGACCCTGATAATTTTATTCCTGCTAATCCTTTAATTACCCCTATCCATATTCAACCAGAATGATACTTTTTATTTGCTTATGCTATTCTTCGTTCCATTCCTAATAAACTAGGAGGTGTAATTGCACTATTAATATCTATTTTAATTTTATTTATCCTACCTTTTACTTTTATAAAAAAAATAAAAGGACTTCAATTTTATCCTTTAAATCAAATTATATTTTGAATTCTAACAATAATTTTATTATTACTTACATGAGTAGGAGCATGCCCAGTAGAAGAACCTTACGTAATTTTAAGTCAAATTCTTTCAATTACCTATTTTTCATTCTATTTAATTAACCCAATTTTAACGTATTATTGGGACCTACTAATTTTTAAAAATTAAATTAATAATTTTATTTTAAATTTATTTATAATTAATAAGCTTATAAAGCATTTGTTTTGAAAACTTAAGAGAGAATATAACTATTCTATTAATTTATACTAATGAAATTTATTTTTAAAAAAAAACTTTAATGCCTAAAAAAAAAATTAAAAAATTTAAGGAAATAGGTAAATATCCTTTTCAAGCTAAATATATTAATTTATCATAACGATAACGAGGTAAAGTACCTCGAACTCAAATAAATAAAAAAGAAATAAAACTTAACTTAAAATAAAAAATTAAATTTAAATTATATCCCCCTATATAAAATATAATAAATAACATTCTTATAAATAAAATATTTGAATACTCAGCTAAAAAAATTAAAGCAAATCCACCACTTCTATACTCAACATTAAACCCAGAAACTAACTCTCTTTCCCCCTCAGCAAAATCAAAAGGAGCACGATTAGTTTCAGCCATAATTGAAGATAATATGCATAAAGTTAAAGGAAATATCAAAAAAAAAAATCAAATTATATCTTGAAAAATCATTAAATAATAAAAATTAAATTCTATAATTATAATAATGCAAGACAAAATAATTAAAGCTAATCTAACTTCATAAGAAATAGTTTGAGCTACTGAACGTAAACCCCCCAATAATGAATAATTTGAATTCGAAGATCAACCAGCAACCATAATCGTATAAACACCTAAACTAGTACAACAAAAAAAAAATAATATTCCTATTTTTATTATTAAAAAATTGAAATAATAAGGAATTAAAATCCAAATTATTAAAGATAAAATAAATCTAAAAATTGGAGAAAAATAATAACAAACATAATTCGATAAATTAGGTAAAGTTTGTTCTTTAGTAAATAGTTTAATCCCATCAGAAAAAGGCTGTAAAATCCCTATATACCCAACTTTATTAGGCCCCTTTCGAACCTGAATATAACTTAAAATTTTACGCTCTAATAATGTTAAGAAAGCAACCCCTAATAAAATACCAATAATTAATATTAAAACCCCAAAAATAATTAATATATATTCCTTTATAATTATAATTTACTACATATATATATAAATTATATATATTTATGAATTCTAAATTCATCACATTTTTTCTGTCAAAATAGTTAAATTTAAAATTTAATTATTGAAATTCAGAATAATAAAATTATTTTTAATATTTGATCCTTTCGTACTAAAATATTATTTTTAATTAAAGATAGAAACCAACCTGGCTCACACCGGTTTGAACTCAGATCATGTAAGATTTTAATGATCGAACAGATCAAAACTTTAAACTTTTGCATTTAATTTTTATCTTAATCCAACATCGAGGTCGCAAACTTTTTTTCTTATATGTTCTAAAAAAAAAAATAACGCTGTTATCCCTAAGGTAATTTTTTCTTATAATCAATATTATTGGATCATTAAACCATTAATTTATGTAAATTTATAAAAAAAAGTTATTTAAATTTTTCCATCACCCCAATAAAATAAATTATTTTTAAATAATTTAAATTTTTAAATAAATATTACTTATAAAATCTATAAAACTCTATAGGGTCTTCTCGTCTTTTAACTTTATTTTTACTTTTTAATAAAAAAATTAAATTCTACTTTTTAATTAAAGATAGTTTATATTTCATCCAATCATTCATACAAGTCACTAATTAAGAGACTATTGATTATGCTACCTTTGTACAGTCAAAATACTGCAGCCCTTTAATTTTATCAGTGGGCAGATTAGACTTTAAATTATTCCCAAAAAGACATGTTTTTGATAAACAGGTGAATATAAATATTTGCCGAATTCCTATAATTAAATTTAAATTAATTTTTTTTCCATAAATTTAATAAAAATATTAATATACTAATTTTATCATTATTTCTATTCTTATTTTATTAAAAAATTATATTTTTATATAAAATTAAAAAATAAAAAATTTTATTTAAAAAAAATTATTTTTAACAAACTATAATTAATAAATAATTTAAATTTTAAAAATTTTTAATAAACTATTTTTTATTATAAATCTTTACTTAAAAGCTTATCCCTTTAAATATTTAAATTTAATTTTAAAAAATTAAATTAATTAATTTTTCTTAATAAATTAAATTTTAAATTAAATTTATTTCTAAAAAAACTAGATATATTTAAAAACGATTAACATTTCATTACTAATTAATTATTTAAAATATTTATATTACAATAAATTTATTAATTAATTAACTCTTTTAAATTCGAGAATTTTTCAATTTTAAAATTATTTTTAATAAACTCTGATACACAAGATACAATAAATAAAATTTACTTTAATACAGTTAACTATTTAAAATTTTTCAAATTTCTTATACAATACTAATTACCTATAAAATAAATAATTTTTTTTTAAAAAATACTTAAACCCCCATTTAAATATTTTTATTATTATAAAATTACTTTTATTATATTTTTTTTTTATTAATTTACCAACTTCAAATTAATTATAATAATAATATCTTTTCAATGTAAATGAAATACTTATATAAAGCTTTAATTTGATTCTTTCTAGAAACATTTTCCAATATCTCTACTTTGTTACGACTTATTTCAATTTATAAATGAAAGTGACGGGCAATATGTACATATTTTAATTATTAATCATTTTAATAATATAAATAAAATTACATTTAAATCCACTTTCAATTAAATTTTTCAATTTAATATTCATTTAAATATATATATAAATTTATTGTAATCCATTTTTACCTTAATTATAAACTGCATCTTGATCTGATTTAATTTAATTTATAATTTTTAAATATTTAAAATTTTTTAAAAATATTTTTTTAACAACGATATACAAATTATTAAATTAAGTAAATTTAATCGTGGATTATCAATTAATAAACAGATTCCTCTAAATAAACTAAAATACCGCCAAATTTTTTAAGTTTCATTAAATTATTAATTACTATTTTAATATAAAAAAATTAATTTTTGAATAATAGGGTATCTAATCCTAGTTTAATAACAAATTTTATTTAAATCATAACTAAATTTAATTTTTTTTTTAAATTAAAATTTCACTTAATAAATTAAATTTTTAATTAAATTTTTTTTTTAAAAAAAATTATCAATTTATTATTAATATATTAAAAAATTTCATTTTATTTTTTGTATAACCGCAACTGCTGGCACAAAATTAGTTAATAATTTTAATATTACTAAATCTTAATTTCTTAAATATTCAATATTAATTACTACTTAAAATAATTTATTATTAAAATAATTTAAAATTAATACAAAAATTTATATGTAAAATAAATTTAAAATAAAATTATATAAACTACAAAAAACTTTAAAGTAATTTTTTTTTATTTAGATTTTTTTTTTTAAATTAAAATTTTATATAATTTTAATTTAATTATATATTAATATATTTATATATATATATATATTTATTAATTAATTACAAATTAATATATATATTAAAATTTTAATAATCTCTTTTTCTAATTTATTTATAATATGATTAAAATAATTAAAATCAATATTTTAATTTTAATATTTATTATTTAATTAATAAAAATTATTAATATATTTAATATATATATATTTAAATTTAATTTATTTAAATAATTTATAATAAATTAAATATTTTAATTTATATAAATAAAAAAATTAATTTAAATTATTTATATATATATATATTTATAAATATAAACATTGCATCGTTGTAAATAATTTTTCTTAAAAAAAAAAAAAA